AAATCTCTTATCTTATCCCATTCGGAAGGGTACTGTCCTCATAATTATTCATGACTGTTTTTGTCTCTAGTATGACAATTTGATGAAATGTGGAGGAAAGCGGGGGAAATGGCCGATACTACTGGAAGGATTCCTCTTTGGCTAATAGGTACTGTAGCTGGTATTCCTGTGATCGGTTTAATAGGTATTTTCTTTTACGGTTCATATTCCGGGTTGGGTTCATCTCTGTAGTAATTGGATGAACCAGATTGTAGACATGAAAAGGTAAGAACTCAGCGGGACTTATCCCCTTATTATAGCGGCGAGGCCCCGCTGAGTTCTTACTCTTAAATGAGACTTTGATATATTTCATTTAATGTATTCCATAAGATAAAAATTGGAAAATTATCCAGTCAACATATTTTATTCATAGAAATTATAAAAGGGGGATCCGGGTTCTGATCTGATGTTTCATTTCAAACTACTCTACTCTTTTGTTTCTTATAATGAATTACTCCCCCCTAACCCCTTTTTTGTTTGTCCACTACTTTCATAAATAGAAATTAGAAATATAAATAAGGGATTTCGATAGACACGAAAAAGAAGGATATAGTAATCTTTGACGAACAGACAAAAAAAGTGATTATTATTTCATTTCAATATAAGATGACACAAGAAAGGGTAGAAAATAAATCCTTTCTTGTGTCGAATAGCAGATAAGTAAAACTAGTAATCCCCCCTAGATAGAAGTATTTGTTCCTTTCATTTATACCACCCTTTCCTTAATTTTAATAGTCTAAAGATTTTTGAATCTAGAAATTCATTTCGTACAATTGGACCTTTTCAAACTGTTTCTTTTTAAGAACCAAAAAAATTTGTGCTAAAATAACAGATGCCAAAAAGAACAAAAGGCCTTGGACGCGTAATGGATCTTGAAGCACTATTTCTGCATCTCCCTGACCAAAACCTCCTATATTAGGATTGCTTGTTAATGGTTGATCAAGCTTGATGGATTCACCCTCTGAAACAAGAAGTTCCGGTCCAGGAGGTATAATATCAACCACTTGATGTCCATCTGATGCATCAACTATGGTTATTTCATATCCCCCCTTTTCTTTACGTACTATTCTGCTTACTATTCCCGCCGATGTAGCATTATAGACTGTATTATTACTCTTGCTCCCATCAGGATAAATCTGACCTCTTCCTCTATTCCCACCTACATATATTGGATATTTTAAGAAGTGAACGTCTTTCTTCGTAGCAGGGTCAGGGGAAAGAATGGGAAAAACAATTTCACTATATTTCTGACCGGGAACAGGACCTATCACAAGAATATTTCGTTTATTGGGACGGTAACTCTGAAAGGATAGATTTCCCGTCCTTTCTTTCACCTCGGGAGAAATACGATCGGGGGGGGCTAATTCGAATCCTTCGGGTAAAATAAGAACAGCCCCCACATTCAAAGCCCCCTTTTTCCCATTAGCAAGAACTTGTTTCAGTTGCATATCATAGGGGATTCGAACAACTGCTTCAAATACAGTATCAGGAAGCACAGTTTGCGGAACTTCAATATCCACGGGCTTATTAGCTAAATGGCAATTTGCACATACAATTCGTCCAGTTGCTTCACGCGGATTTTCATAACCCTGCTGCGCAAAAATGGGATATGCATTTGAAATAGATGCCCGAGTGATTACATATATCATAATCGATACAGAAATTGATCGAGTCATCTGTTCCTTTACCCAAGAAAAAATATTTCTATTTTGCATGGTTCAATCATTGATCCCAGAATTTCTACAATAAAATAGAAAGGTAGCTAACTAGTGTAGTTCCCTATCCACGAGTCTGCCATTGTACTGGAATAATTGTACTGGAATATGGGACGAATACCCTAAACAGGTAGAAGTATAACTAAGGAATAAATAAGATTGAAAATATTTTTCTTAAATTCTTCAAACACGAAGAGACATTCTTATTTGATTGATATCAGGAGATCAAATGAGTTCTTTATTCGTTCATTGAATGATAAATGACTACAAGCGAAGGAGAGACACGATTTAAATAATGGAAGATCCAATATTTCACAATTGTATCTAGAATAACTGGAAAAGTGGAAACAAGACCGGATATAATTTGATCGTTATGAGCTAATCCAAAATCGTTGTAGACCGAACCAATCATAAGTTCCCAACCATGGGTTGAATGAAATCCGATCCATAAATCAGTAACTAAAAGAATCGAAAAAGCTTTTATTGTGTCACTCAAGTTATAGATGAATTCCTGAACCCAAGAATTAAGAATAACAAGTTCTTCATTACCCAAAATAAAATAACCACTTAGAATAGCGAAACAGATTATATTTGTCGAGAAATTAAAAATTATATGGAAATTATACTCATCGTGTGTTTTGACTAATTGTACTGTTTCTTTGTGTATTCCTATACGAAGCTTTTGTATATGTGTTTCCGGGTATTCCTTTATCATTTCGTCCAACAGGAATAGTTCTTCTAATTCTATAAATCTTTCTAGAATGCTTTTTTCTTGAATATCATTCAAGAGAGTTTCGGATTGCCGGGTATTCCACCAATTAATAACCCAAGGTTCCAGACTTTTATTAAATGAGAGAGAGACCCACCAAGGCAAAAATATTATGGATATAATATATGGGAGGGAAGTCAATGCTTTTGTTTTTTTCATTTTTTTTTTTTTCTGTGAATTGTTAATGAATCTGCTGCATTCGTCATTCGTCGATTCTATTTTATATTTATCTGAACACGAATTCTATAACAAGGTATCGAACCTATGAATTTATTCCCATTTTTTTTTTTTTTTTTATTGAGTCCTTGGATCTAGCAAAATAAAATAATAAAATATAGAAAAGAGTCTTTTTCAGATAAAAAAAAATAAGCAAGCAAATACGATTCCCAGAGATATCTCAATTGGGTAAATTCCAACTAATTTCATCCCCATTTGTTCTTTGTTCCTGGTCGATGAATACTCGAAAATCCACTAGAAGTAACAAATATGATTCGAATTTCGAGACAAAAAAAGCCTTCCCGGATCAATTAATTAATTATTTCGAAATGTTTATGTTTCACCGCCTAACCATAACCATAGTCCAGGAATAACGTAACCTATCAATTCGAAATATTGGATGAATTCTCTTAAGTCTTTTGAAGAAACTTCTTTATTAAAAAGGGAATTAGCAAGTTCCCTCCTTCATACTAAGAAAACATTAATTCTTCATTTCAAAATACTTCAATTGGTACACGCAAGAAATAGGCTAATTCGGCAGCTTTTTGTTCAATTTCTCGTGGAGTAAGATTCTCATCAGTGCCAGTCAAGGGAATGGCCCCTTGGCCTCTTATTTCCATATAAAGGACACGACGAGGATAAAGACCCTCTTTAACCTCCATTCTGATGGATTGGATATCTTTCATAAAGAAACGAAGGAAAATGCGACGATTTATTCCAGGAAATCCCCAACGAAAAATACAAACAATTCCTTCTTTTCTATCAAATCGATCATAACCACTACCTACATTCCATGCAATTGTACACCACAAATAGGAGCTAATAAATAGACCCGCGATCCCATAAAAAGACATTATGATCCCTTGCGGAAAAAAAAAGATTTGCTGAGATGGAAATACGGGTATAAGATTCCTACCAAGATAACTGGAAGTTCCAACCACTAAGAATCCTAATGAACCTAAAAAAAGGATACAGGCCCAAAAAAAATTACTTGTTTTTCGAGACCCCGTTATAAGTTCTATCCAGATATGCTCTGATCGCCAGTTCATATTATACTTACTATACTCGATCCGGTTGTATTCAATTGGAATTGAGAGAATAACCCAAATAAATTTGACTTAACTTTTCTTGACCCCGAAGTAACTCTCATCAACTAGCACTATTTTGACGGGAACTATTAGGAGTAATTGGTTAGATACATTGACTTTCTATTTCAAACTATTCACCAATTTATTTTTAACCAGCTAGACCCATACCCATATATAATCTGCATTTATGCAGATATCGTGTATCCGTATGCATATTAGTCTCTCATTTGTGTTCGGAAAGAGCCACATACAAATTTAGATAATTTTATTTTCTTGGACATGAAGAGATAAAGAAGCCATTGCAATTGCCGGAAATACTAGGCCCACTAAGGGCACAAAAATAGAGGGTAGATCTGTCATAGAATGGGTGCCCCAATTTAATATTTGTTTTTTTAATATATCTTATGATAAGTATATCTAATATAACTAATGATAAGTATATCTAATATAACTAATATTAAGTAGTTAATAAGTGCAAGGAATATAAATGTGTACCTAATTCATCGTTATACATAAATATAAAATATGTATGATAATTCACTTTAATAATAACATATAATATAAGAAACTTTCTTATTCTCCCATCCTTTTTTATTCTTTGTATTTTTTTTTTTTTTTTTTTTTTTTTACTTAAGGGTATTAAAGAGTTTATTATGAGTTCGCGACTTTCACTAATCGAATCCAACAAAGCAAACGGTAACTTGATTCTATAAACTTGATTCCATAATAAAAGTGAGGGTTCTTAGTCAAAATAAATTCTTTCTATTATATATTTATTTAGAATTTATTATATAATAAATTCTAAATAAATATAATAAATTCTAAATAAGATCTATTTTTGTCTCGATTAAAATAAAATTAATACGTAAGAAGGCCAGATAAAATTATTTTTTCTTTATGTCTTTCCTTTCCCTAATTCCTCGGAAGGAGAAACTTACTCTTTTAGCTTTTTTATCCTATTGATTAATAAAGGGTTCCTGATTACTAATCAGGAATTAGGAGTAAGATAAAAAATAGAAAAATTGATATGACGGAAAAAAATAATAATTATCCAAAACTTATAGCTCTTACTACAAGTAAAACTAATGTTGAAAAGACCATTCTTCTTAACTTAAGTTTTTTTACGATAAATTAAATACAAATAAAATACTCGTTCGCTACAAATAATTGAAT